CGGGGGGGGGGATAGTTGCGTGAAGAGAAAATCATCGATGGTTCTGACGAATCTAGGGAGGTAGCTGTCTAAGGAAAATGAATTCCTTAAAGTGATAGCGTTCAATTAATAAGGTCGATTAATGGGAGAAATTATATAGTCAAGTAATATTTTACTTGTATAGGAAGTTATATCTTTACATGTAATATAAGATCCTTGTTTTTGGGGTTTGGCAAGGTTAATCAATATATTGCATGGGGATTATAACGGGGGGTAGGGGGGTTTGTCGACTTAAAAGATCATGTACTTGCTATCGCGCACACGTACACGTACGTATGCGTATGCGTATGCGTATGCGTATGCGTATGCGTATGCGTATGCGTATGCGTACACGTGTGGGTACACGTGTGGGTACACGTGTGGGTACACCTGACTGCGTGTCTGGGGGGATACTTGAAATGGGTTATGTCCTGTAACCATGAACTTATAATCCCCGTATGGTACACTGCAAGAGGAATAAGAATTGGGTAACCTAACATTGTTCATGTCCTTGAATCATTAATTTAATGTCCTGCTTCCTCATTATGCGGGTAGGGAAGGTACATTAAGAAGTCCAGCTTGACGGAAAAGCTCCTGAACCCCGGCCTTCCTACGGCCATAGCTGAGTCCAAGCATCCCCCAAAATAAAATCTTACTAAAGGCATGACACCACAGTTATGCCGCGGCATGGGCTGATTAGTCATTAATCCATCGTGATGTCTTATTTAAGGGGAACGGATGGGCGATTCTAAGGTTGTATGGCCCTGAAGCAAGAACCAGATGCCGTTTACGACCCAAGTTAGAAACCCCCAAGTTAAATGGGCCTGGGACAAGAAGAGGGACACTGATTGGGCGGGTTGCTGGTTTCACGGAGGTAGTCAAACCAAGGGACACCTTTAACTGTGTCGATAGTCATATTGACGAGGATTGTATAACATTAAGCCCGACTAATATGGTGTATGTACGATTATTAAATAGTATGTACTCTAGCTGATTAATCATATACAATGGTTATTGAAGATTCCATATACTTGAATTAATCTATTATGTTGAGTATGGTATTATGTCCTGTATCATTAACTTATATATTACCTGCTTAATATTTATGGGGCATATAATAGTATGTACTATTATACATATATTGTACTAGCTTGATAATGGTGCATATAGAAATATGCACGAATTACATAGGCCTGTAGGTGAGTCAAGGAGTAGTTTATATTAGAATTTCAGCTTTGGGTGTTGAAGGTGAGGCTTGAGCCTTCTCCTTGAGTCTATGGGGGATATTATCCCCTTCTTTGGTTTACAAGACCAATATAATAGGTATACTACATGGACTCTTCATTTCAGGAGTTTATTTTCTAAGATACTGATGAGGGGCATTAGAATTAAGAGAATCATAAAATATAGGACTGATGCTGTTTGACCGATAATTACGTAGGGGTGTTCAACTGGTTGTCCTCCAATTCAGGTTAGTGTAAGTAAGTCTGCTACAAGTATTCAGAATAGGCATTGGCTTAAAGGTCGAAATATTATGCTTCGTTGTTTAGAAGTGTGGAGAACTGGTACAACTGCTAATACTAAGATGGACAGTACTAGGGCTAGTACTCCTCCTAGTTTGTTTGGGATGGAGCGTAGGATTGCGTAGGCAAATAGGAAATATCATTCTGGTTTAATATGTGGGGGGGTGTTGAGTGGGTTTGCTGGTATATAGTTGTCTGGGTCTCCTAGGAGGTCTGGTGAAAATAAAACCAGGGCTGAGAGAAAGGTGAGTATAATTAAGAATCCTAAAATATCTTTAATGGTATAGTAGGGGTGGAATGGAATTATGTCTGGGTCTGATGGGATGCCGGTTGGATTATTTGAACCTGTTTCATGTAGGAATAGAAGGTGGACTATTACTAGAGCTGCTACAATGAAGGGGAATAGGAAGTGAAAGGCGAAGAATCGGGTTAGGGTGGCTTTGTCTACGGAGAAGCCGCCTCAAATTCATTGGACAAGCTCTGTGCCGATATAGGGGATTGCTGAAAGTAGGTTGGTAATGACTGTAGCTCCTCAAAAGGATATTTGCCCTCATGGTAAAACATATCCTATGAAGGCGGTTGCTATTACAGCAAATAGGAGAAGGATCCCAACGTTTCACGTTTCTGTATAGGTGTAGGAACCGTAATATAGTCCTCGACCTACATGAAGATACAGGCAAATGAAAAATATGGAGGCTCCATTAGCATGGAGATAGCGAAGTACTCATCCGTAGTTTACATCACGGCAGATGTGAGTAACAGAGTTGAATGCGGTTGCTGTGTCGGAGGTATAGTGTATAGCTAGAAATACTCCTGTTAAGATTTGTACAGCTAAGCATACCCCTAAGAGGGAGCCAAAGTTTCATCATGATGATAGGCTTGAGGGAGCAGGGAGATCTACGAATGAACTATTGATAATTTTTAGGAGGGGATGAGTTTTTCGAATGTTGGTCATTATTGTTCTTATAGTTGAGTTACAACGATGATTTTTCATGTCATTGGCCGTGGGTAAACCACGTAAGAATAATGACAGCATATGTTGTATTTATTTTAAGTATTATTTTTGTATTAGGTTTTGTTGGGTTTTCTTCAAAGCCTTCTCCAATTTATGGTGGTTTAGGTTTAATTGCGAGTGGAGGTGTAGGGTGTGGGATTGTAATAAGTTTTAATGGGCCTTTCCTGGGATTAATGGTATTTTTGATTTATTTGGGTGGAATGTTGGTTGTTTTTGGATATACTACGGCTATGGCTATGGAGCAGTATCCCGAAGTTTGAACATCTAATAAAGTTGTTCTGGGGGCTTTCATTGTGGGTGTAGTGATGGAGCTTGTTTTAGTTTTTGTTATATTAGGAGAGATGGAGTTAAGTGATGTTTTAAAGTTTAGTGGATTAGGAGATTGAGTTATTTCTGATACGGGAAATGTAGGCTCTGTTAGTGAGGAAGTGACTGGTGTTGCGAGTCTATATAGTTATGGAGTTTGGTTGGTGCTAATTACTGGTTGGTCTTTGTTTGTTGCTGTAATGGTAGTTATGGAAGTTACGCGTGGGGGATAAAGATAATGAGAGATAATAATAGAGTAATTAAAAAGGAAAAGAAGTAAAGTTTAATAAGTCCTTTTTGTGTTGAAATTAGGGTGGAACTTTTTAGTTGAAGAAAAGAAATTGTTTTAGGGAAGAAAATTTCTAGTCAGGTTAAATCTATTAGGAGGGATGCAGTTTTTTGGCTTGCTGTTAGGCTGGTTATTGGTGGAAGTCGATGTATAATAGTTGGGAAATAACCAAGAAGGTTAGAGAATTTGAATATGTTGGAGGGAGTCTTGAATTTTAGATTTAATGCTGCTAGGTTAAGTTCTAGGGCTAAGATAAAGCCAATTAGTGTTACGGTTAAGGCTGTTAATTTTAGATATGAAGGTATAGTTATTGGAGGTACATTTATTGGAGGGATAATATTGGAAATTAGGAAGCCTGCAAAGATGCTTCCGATAAGAAGGCGTTTGATTGCGTTAAGTAAAAATGGATTATTTTCATTGATTAAGATTGGAGTAGGGAATCGAGGTTGTCCTAGTAGTGCGAAGAAAATAATTCGAGTACTATAAACTGCTGTAAGGGCTGTGGCAATTAGGGTCATAAGGAGGGCTCAGGCGTTGGTATAAGAGGTGTTAATTGCTTCAATGATAAGATCTTTAGAATAGAATCCTGTTAAAAATGGAGTTCCGGTTAGTGCTAGGCTTCCTACTGTTATGGCTGAAGTGGTAAAAGGTATTGATTTAAATAGTCCTCCTATTTTTCGGATATCTTGCTCATCATTTAAACTGTGGATAATTGAGCCTGAGCACATAAATAATATTGCTTTGAAGAAAGCGTGTGTACAAATATGTAAGAATGCCAGGTGAGGTTGATTAATTCCAATAGTTACTATTATTAGACCTAGTTGACTTGAGGTGGAAAATGCTACGATTTTTTTAATATCGTTTTGGGTTAGTGCACAAATGGCTGTGAATAGAGTGGTGATAGCCCCTAGGCATAGGGTTATTATTTGGATGGTAGGATTATTCTCTATTAGGGGGTAGAATCGGATCAGGAGAAAAATACCTGCTACAACTATTGTGCTTGAGTGGAGTAGGGCTGAGACAGGAGTGGGTCCTTCTATGGCAGAAGGGAGTCAGGGATGTAGTCCGAATTGGGCTGACTTTCCTGTTGCAGCTAGGAGGAGTCCTATAAGGGGGAGGAGGGTGGTATTAGGATTTAATATAAAAATTTGTTGGAGTTCTCATGAATTTAGGTTAATTAGGAATCATGCCATTGATAGGATAAAGCCGATATCTCCAATGCGGTTATAAAGAATTGCTTGAAGGGCTGCTGTGTTGGCGTCTGCTCGGCCATATCATCATCCAATAAGTAGGAAGGATATAATTCCTACACCCTCCCAACCAATGAATAGTTGAAAGAGGTTATTTGCTGTTACTAGAATCATTATTGTAATTAGGAATATCAGTAGATATTTGAAGAAGCGGTTAATATTGGGGTCTGAGTGTATATATCATAGTGAAAACTCTAGAATAGATCAAGTAACAAATAATGCCACTGGTATAAATAGTATTGAGAAGAAGTCTAGCTTAAAACTAAGTGATAATTTTATGGTTTGTATAGTTGTTCAATGTCAGTTTGAGATTATTATTTCTTGGCCTGAATAGATGAATATAATGGTAGGAATAATACTAATTAGAAAGGAATAGGAGACTATATTTTTTACATAGTAAGGATAGTTGGAGTGATTTTGGGTGTTTAAAAGTGTTATTAGGATAGGTATAATTAGGATTACTAGTGATAAGAGTATCATAGAGGAGAATAAATTTATTACTTTTATTTGGAGTTGCACCAATTTTTTGATTCCTAAGACCAACGGATAACTACTATCCTTTAAAAGTGTGAAAAAGCCGTGTTGTTAGGCACGGGGGCTAGAGTTAGCAGTTCTTGCATTCTTTTTCGGTAGATAAGAAGGTTTAAGCTTCTATCATTAGATTCACAATCTGATGTTTTGTATTAAACTATATCTACAGTAGGGGGTCCCCAAGATGATCTTGGGGTTAAGGGATAGTAGTAAGAGGGGTAGTATATGTATTGCTATAAGTGTGCTTTCTCGCGTGTAGGTTGGGAGAATGTTATTAATATGGTGAGTATGTTTACCACGTTGAGTTGTAATTAGTATATAGAGAGAGTATAGTCCTGTAATGACAATATTTAGACCTAGTAAGATCAGTGATAGGTTAGATCAGGGGAATAATGATATAATTACAAATAGTTCTCCAATTAGGTTAATGGTTGGGGGAAGGGCCAGGTTGGTAAGGCTTGCAAGGAGTCACCAAGTTGCTATAAGGGGTAAAAGGGTTTGAAGACCTCGAGCTAGGATTATTGTTCGACTGTGAATACGTTCGTAGTTAGAATTAGCTAAGCAGAATAGTATTGAGGAAGTTAGGCCGTGGGCAATTATTAGTGCGGTTGCTCCTATGAAGCTTCAGGGTGTTTGAATTAAGATTGCAGCAATAACTAGGGCTATATGACTAACAGAGGAGTAGGCAATTAAAGATTTGAGATCTGTTTGGCGTAGACAGATAGAGCTGGTTATAATTATTCCTCATAGGGAGAGTATTATAAAAGGGTAGGCTATAAATTCGGTTAAAGGATTAAGTAGGATAGTAATTCGTAATATTCCGTATCCCCCTAGTTTTAGTAATACTGCTGCGAGGACTATTGAGCCTGCAATAGGAGCTTCTACATGGGCTTTAGGTAATCATAAATGTAACCCGTAAAGAGGTATTTTTACTATAAAGGCTATTATACATGCTAATCATAGGAAGGTTGTACTTCAGGAGGTTGGGATAGGGTTTGTCCAGTGTTGTATCAGTAAAAAATTTAATGAGCCAATTAGGTTTTGAATATATACTAGGGCAACAAGTAATGGAAGAGACCCTACTAGAGTATAAAATAGGAAATATAGTCCTGCATTTAGTCGTTCTGCTTGATTACCTCATCGGGTAATAACAATAAGTGTTGGAAGTAGTGTAGCTTCAAATAAAATGTAGAATATAATTAGTTCTGTAGCTGAGAATGTTATAATTAAGAACACTTGAAGGAGGGTTAGTATTGTAATATATAATTTTTTTCGAGTTGGAGTTTCAGTGGTTAGATGAAATTGGCTGGCAATAATTATTAGGGGGAGAAGCCATATCGTTAGTATTAGTAGTGGGGTGGATAAGGAGTCTAGGAAAAATATGGGGGTGAGATTGAGACTATTGTCAGTGAATTGATTAACAAAAGGAAATCATAGGATACTAATTAGTAGACTATGCGTTGTAGTATTAATTCATACCATTTTGGGCTTAGACAATCATGTAAGTGGAATGAGTATTGTTGTAGGAATAATAATTTTTAGCATTGGAGAAGATTGAGATTTTGTACGTAGTCTGTTCCATATGTGGTTGATACTATCACTAGAAGGGATAATCCTAGTGCTGCTTCGCATGCTGCGAATACTAAAAGGATGATGGGTAATATGCTTGCTAGAGTGAGGTGAGTATTTAGAATTGTCATAGTTATCATTACAAAAAGAGAGAGTATTATTCCTTCTAAACACAGGAGAGAAGATATTATATGGGACCGGTATATTAGTAGGCCTATAAGGGAAATTGTGAATGCCAAGAGTAAATTTATATAGGTGAGAGACATTAGATAATTATGAATATTATCATAATCTAGTGAGTCGAAATCACTTGTTTTGCTTAAACTAATTATCATTATTCAGATCATTCAAGTCCTTCTTGGGATCACTCGTAGGCTAGGCTGGCAGCTAGAAGTGTAATTAATGTTAGAGCTAGAGGAAGTATAGTTTGTAAATTATTAGTTTGAGACGCTCATGGAAGAGGGAGGAGTAGTGCAATTTCTAGATCAAATAATAAGAATGTAATGGCTACAAGGAAAAATTTTATTGAGAATGGGAGACGTGCTGAGCCTAGGGGATCGAAACCGCATTCGTAGGGACTTGCTTTTTCAGCATAAGAATTTATTTGAGGAAGTCAGAAAGCAATAAATACAAGGATAGTCGCTAGTAAGGTGTTTGTTAATAGAGTAATGGCTATGTTAATTATTCTTTTCCGGGTTAGTGCCGGAACTAACTGATTGGAAGTCAGTAGTACTAGTTAATACTAAAAGAATAAGAACCTCATCAATAAATAGATACATATAAGAAGAGTCAAACTACGTCTACAAAATGTCAGTATCAGGCAGCAGCTTCAAACCCAAAATGATGTTTGGATGTAAAGTGAAATTTTAATTGCCGGAGAAGGCAAACGATGAGGAATGTTGAGCCGATGATTACGTGGAGACCGTGAAAGCCGGTTGCTATAAAGAATGTAGAGCCATATACTCCGTCTGCGATTGTGAAAGGAGTCTCGTAATATTCTGATGCTTGTAGCATGGTAAAATATAGGCCTAAACAGATGGTGATAAGTAGGGATTGAATTGTGTGTTTTCGGTTTCCTTCTATAAGACTATGGTGGGCTCAGGTAATAGAGACACCTGAGGCTAGCAGGACAGATGTATTAAGAAGTGGCACATCTAGTGGATTTAATGGGGTGATGCCTGCTGGAGGTCAATACCCGCCTAGTTCTGGGGTGGGAGCTAAGCTTGAGTGATAAAAAGCTCAGAAGAATCCGGAGAAGAAAAATACTTCTGAAATAATAAAAAGGATTATCCCATAGCGTAATCCTTTTTGGACTACTGGTGTGTGATGTCCTTGAAAGGTACCTTCGCGGACAATATCTCGTCATCATTGATATATAGTTAGTGTATTAGTTAATAATCCTAGAATCAATAGTGTTATAGAATTGAAGTGGAATCATATAACTAAACCTGAGGTAAGTAAGAGAGCAGAGAGAGCTCCTGTGAGTGGTCAAGGGCTAGGGTTAACTATATGGTAGGCATGTGTTTGGTGGGTCATTAAGCATTATCATGTAGGTAAAGGCTAACAAGTAGAGTAAAAACGTATGCTTGAATTAGAGCTACAGCAAATTCTAGAATAGTTAATATTACTAGAATTACGAATGTAATGAGGGCAGTTGCTGTGCTGATGTTTATTAGGGCGAGAGTTGCCCCTCCGATTAAGTGGATAAGTAGGTGTCCAGCAGTGATATTAGCAGTTAATCGTACTGCTAGTGCGATAGGTTGAATAAATAAGCTAATTGTTTCGATGATAATTAGTATGGGGATTAGTGGTAGGGGAGTACCTTGTGGAAGAAAATGGGCTAGAGAAGCTTTGGTTTTATATCGAAATCCAAGAAGAACTGTTCCTGCTCATAAGGGAATTGCTATTCCAAGATTTATGGATAGTTGTGTTGTAGGAGTGAAGGAGTGGGGTAGTAAACCTAAGAGGTTTGTTGACCCAATGAATAGAATTAGAGATATTAATATTAGAGCTCAAGTTTGACCTTTAGGACTATGGATGGAAAGTATTTGTTTAGATGTTAAATGGATAAGTCATTGTTGAATTGCCAGTAATCGGTTATTAATTAGTCGACTGTTTGAGGGAAATATAATAGTGGGAAATATAATAATTAATACAACAATAGGGAGTCCTATTATTGTAGGGGTAATGAAAGAGGCGAATAGATTTTCGTTCATTTATTTTCTCAAGGGGTAAGGGATTTTGTGGTTTTAGTTGTTTTTGGCTCTGGGTTTGAGTAGTAATAGTGAGTAGAAATTTTCAGTTGTATAATGATAAATAAGGTAATAATTGTGGATACAATTGTGATAAATCATGTTGATGTATCTAGTTGGGGCATGTCATTAAGAAGGGTCTTATTTCCCTCAATCTTTAACTTAAAAGGTTAACGCTGTTTAGCTTCTTAATGAAATTATAGCATTGATGCTGATCACTTTTCAAAGCATTCTAGAGAGACTATTTCGAGAACAATGGGTATAAAGCTATGATTTGAGCCACAGATTTCAGAGCATTGACCATAATAGAGGCCTGGCCGAGTAGATAGAAGGGTTGTTTGGTTAAGGCGTCCTGGAATAGCATCTGTTTTTAGGCCTAATGATGGTACAGCTCATGAGTGTAAGACATCTTCAGAAGAAATAAGCATACGAATGGTTATTTCTATTGGAAGGACCACTCGATTATCTACTTCTAGAAGACGAAGGTCTCCAGCTTTTAGATCAGATGTAGGAATTATATAGGAGTCAAAGGATAAGTCCGCATAATCAGTATATTCATAGCTTCAGTATCATTGGTGTCCTATGGTTTTAACTGTTATAGAGGGATTATTAATTTCATCCATTATGTATAGAATGCGTAAAGACGGGAGAGCAATTGTAATTAGGATAATAGCTGGAAGAATAGTTCAAATAGTCTCTACTTCTTGAGCATCTATTGTGCTTGTATGTGTTAGATGGGTAGTTAATATAGAAGAGATAATATATAATACAAGAGAGCTAATTATGAATACAATTATTAGAGTATGATCATGAAAATGTAACAATTCTTCTATAATGGGGGAAGTTGCATCTTGAAGTCCTAGTTGAAAAGGGTATGCCATAAAGATATATAGGGGTTTCACCTATAATTTAACTTTGACAAAGTTATGTAAATTTTACTAATATCTCTATTTATTGAGAAAGACATAATGGTTATGATGTTGGCTTGAAACCAATCTGAGGGGGTTCGATTCCTTCCTTTCTTATTTAGGGTTGACGTATGCTGGCTCTTCAAATGTGTGGTAGGGAGGAGGACATCCATGTAGTCATTCGATGTTAGTTGTAGTTAGCTCTGCAATTGATACTTCTCGTTTAGCTGCGAATGCTTCTCATATAATGAATACCATTAGCATTACTGCTGTTAAAGAGATAAATGATCCTATAGAGGATACGGTATTTCAAGTAGTGTATGCATCAGGGTAGTCGGAATATCGTCGTGGCATGCCGGACAGACCTAGGAAGTGTTGTGGGAAGAAGGTTATATTAACTCCTACAAATATTACTATAAAGTGGATTTTTGCTCAGGTTGAGTTTAGTGTATAACCTGTGAAAAGAGGGAATCAATGTACGAATCCGCCTATAATAGCAAAGACAGCCCCTATGGATAGAACATAGTGGAAGTGGGCTACTACATAGTAGGTGTCGTGTAGAACAATATCTAGAGATGAATTGGCTAGTACGATGCCTGTTAATCCTCCTACTGTGAATAGGAAGATAAAACCTAAGGCTCATAGTATGGCAGGAGATCATTTAATATTCCCTCCATGTAAAGTGGCAAGTCAGCTAAATACTTTTACTCCTGTTGGGATAGCAATAATTATTGTGGCGGAAGTAAAATATGCTCGTGTATCAACGTCTATTCCAACTGTGAATATGTGGTGAGCTCATACGATAAAACCTAGAAACCCAATAGATATTATAGCCCAGACTATACCCATATACCCAAAGGGTTCTTTTTTGCCTGAATAATAAGTTACTACATGAGAAATAATACCGAAGCCAGGTAAGATTAGGATATATACTTCAGGGTGACCAAAAAATCAGAATAGGTGTTGATATAGAATTGGATCTCCTCCTCCAGCAGGATCAAAGAATGTGGTGTTGAGATTTCGATCTGTCAGTAATATTGTAATACCTGCAGCAAGAACAGGAAGAGATAATAATAATAATACAGCTGTGATTAGGACGGATCAAACAAATAAAGGTGTTTGGTATTGAGAAAGAGCTGGTGGTTTTATATTAATAATAGTAGTAATGAAATTGATAGCTCCTAGGATAGATGAGACACCTGCTAAATGTAGAGAGAAGATTGCTAAGTCGACAGAGGCACCCGCGTGTGCAAGGTTACCTGCTAGCGGAGGGTAAACCGTTCAGCCTGTGCCAACTCCAGCTTCAACTGTAGATGAAGCAAGTAGTAATAGGAATGAGGGAGGTAAGAGTCAGAAGCTTATATTATTTATTCGAGGAAATGCCATATCGGGAGCTCCAATTATTAATGGGATTAGTCAGTTACCAAAGCCCCCAATCATAATAGGTATTACTATAAAGAAGATTATTACAAAGGCATGGGCTGTTACAATTACATTATAGATTTGGTCATCACCTAGTAAAGCTCCAGGTTGACCTAGTTCAGCGCGAATAAGAAGACTAAGGGCAGTACCCACTATACCGGCTCAAGCTCCGAACAGTAAGTAAAGAGTGCCAATATCTTTGTGGTTTGTTGAGAAAAGTCAACGGGAAATGAACATAGGTAATATGGCCGAGTAGGCATTAGACTGTAAATCTAAAGACAGAGGTTGAGTCCTCTTGTTACCAAGCCTTGTGGTGTATTTAACATATTGAATTGCAAATTCAAATAAGCAGCTTCAACCCTGCCGGGGCTTCTCCCGCCTTTTTTTTTTCATACGGCGGGAGAAGTAGATTGAAGCCAGTTGCTTAGGGTGTTTAGCTGTTAACTAAAGTTTCGTGGGTTCAAAGCCCATCAATCTAGGGAGGGTTTAGCTTAATAAAAGTAGTTGATTTGCATTCAGCAGATGTAAGATAAGGTCTTGCAGCCCTTAGATTATCAGAGGCTAAATATGTGCTATTTGCTTAGGGCTTTGAAGGCCCTCGGTCTGGGTTAACCTAAGCCTCTAGTATAATGTTATTATGACTGGTGTTAATGGTAAGGTTAGGGTTGATATAATAATTAGGGGAGATAAATATGTCATTTGTTTTGCATTTTGGAAATGTCATTTGATTTTTGTGTTATTTGTGGTTGGGAATATTGTTAATGAAGTTGAGTATGTTAGGCGTATATAGAAATATAGGTTGAGTAGGGCTGTAATGGATATAAAGGTTGGTAAGATAATACTGTTGTTTTTTGTAAGTTCTTGAATGATTATTCATTTAGGCATAAACCCTGTTAGGGGAGGTAGCCCTCCTAATGATAATATAATGGTTAAGATGATAATTGTAATTAAGGGTATTTTATTTCATGTGTGAGCTAGGGATAAGGTAGTAGTTGCGGATACTATGATTAACAATATGAATGTGGTTAATGTTATTATAATATAAATTATTAGGTTGAGTAGGGTTATAGTTGGATTATAAATTAGAATGGCGGTTATTCATCCTATATGTGCGATGGAGGAGTAGGCTATGATTTTGCGTAATTGAGTTTGGTTTAGTCCTCCCCAGCCTCCGATTAGTACGGAGAGGGTAGCTATAATAAGAAGTAGATCTAAGTTGATGCTTGGAGAAATATTATATAGGACGGATAGGGGGGCTAATTTTTGTCAGGTTAATAGGATCAATCCTGATGATAAAGGTACCCCTTGGGTTACTTCTGGTACTCAAAAATGGAAAGGGGAAAGTCCAAGTTTCATGCTAAGGGCTAGAGTAAGGATAATTGAGGATGTGGGGTTAATTATATTAGTAACTGTTCATTGACCTGTATATATTAGATTAATAACTACTGCTAATATTAATAATATAGATGCTGTAGCTTGAGTGAGAAAATATTTGGCTGCAGCTTCTGTGGAGCGTGGATGGGGAGTTTTTATGAGTATTGGAATAATGGCTAATATATTTATTTCAAAACCAATCCATACTGTTAATCAGTGAGAGCTTGTAATAACGATAGTTGTTCCTATAATAATGGTTAACATAATAATAAAAAAGATAATTGGATTTATTAGTACGGGAAGGATATAAACCAACATTTTCGGGGTATGGGCCCGATAGCTTATTTAGCTGACCTTACTAGAATTTGGTGTAGTTTGGTGGCACGAAGATTTTTGGATTCTTAAGGTTAGGTTCGAATCCTATAATTCTAGAAATAAGGGGATTTTAGCCCCTATGTTTTACTCTATCAAAGTAACTCTTTTGTCAGACATATTTCTTATGTTTGTGGAGGGATTCCAGCTATTATAATGGGTATAGTGACATATCATATACACAGGGCTAGTGTTAAAGGAAGAAAATTTTTTCATAATAAATGTATTAATTGATCATATCGGAAGCGAGGATAAGATGCTCGAATTCATAGGAAAGATATAGTAAGTAATAGGGTTTTTATGGCAAAATTAGTGGTATAGAGTTCAGGTGTGGTTGGGTTATTTCATGCTCCCAGGAATAGGGTAGTTGTTAGAGCATTTATTATAATGATGTTAGCGTATTCTGCAAGGAAAAATAGGGCGAAAGGTCCTCCTGCGTATTCTACGTTAAAGCCAGAGACTAATTCTGATTCCCCTTCGGTTAGATCAAATGGAGCTCGGTTAGTTTCTGCTAATGTTGAGATAAATCATATTATTGTAAGAGGTCATGAGGGTAGAATTAGTCAAATATATTCTTGTGTAATAATTAGGGTTGATAAAGAGTAGGAGCCGCTTATAAGTAGGGTAGATAGCAGAATAATTGCTAGGGTTACTTCATAGGAGATCGTTTGGGCTACGGCTCGTAGGGCTCCAATTAGGGCATACTTTGAGTTGGAGGCCCATCCAGATCAAAGGAGGGCGTAAACTGCCAGACTTGATATGGCTAGTATAAATAATACCCCTAAGTTTATATTAAGTAGTGGATGAGGTATTGGTAGTGGAATCCACATTGTTAAGGCTAGTGTTAGAGCCAGGATAGGAGCTATAATAAATATAGTAATGGATGATGTTAGTGGGCGTAATGGTTCTTTGGTAAATAATTTTACAGCATCTGCAATTGGTTGGAGCAAGCCGTGAGGGCCTACTACATTGGGCCCTTTACGTAATTGTATATAACCTAAGACCTTTCGTTCTACGAGGGTTAGGAATGCTACTGCTAGGAGTACTGGAACAATTATAGTTAGAAGATTAAGTATAAACATTAGTGTTAAAGAGAGGATTTGAACCTCTGAGAGTAAATGTTTAAGGTTTATGCAATTACCGGTCTCTGCCACTTTAACTAAGCCCTGGTCTAGGGGTGAAGAGTTTATTGCGTACTAAATTAAGTTTAGATCATTTGTTTAGCTGGAAGGCGCTTGGGTTTCAAGGAGGCCCTGTCTCTCTTGTCCTTTCGTACTGGGAGAGACATAGAATAGATAGAAACCGACCTGGATTACTCCGGTCTGAACTCAGATCACGTAGGATTTTAATCGTTGAACAAACGAACCATCAATAGCTGCTGCACCATTGGGATATCCTGATCCAACATCGAGGTCGTAAACCCTATTGTCGATATGAACTCTTAAATAGGATTGCGCTGTTATCCCTAGGGTAACTTGTTCCGTTGATCAAATTAGTTTTGGATCAGTAAGTAATGTAGCTTTGACTGGTAAGTCTTGGCTTGAAATTACTCGGGGGTTATTTTATACCCCGAGGTCACCCCAACCTAAATTGTTAGTCCATATGAGGTTATTTTATGTCTGTCGATATAAGGTTAGTATTCTCTTGGACTAGTTAATTAAAGCTCCATAGGGTCTTCTCGTCTTATTATAGCATTCCCGCCTCTTCACGGGAAGGTCAATTTCACTGATTGGGAGTAAGAGACAGTAAAACCCTCGTGTGGCCATTCATACAAGTCCTTATTTAGAGAACAAGTGATTATGCTACCTTTGCACGGTCAGGATACCGCGGCCGTTAAACGTATGTCACTGGGCAGGCAGTGCCTCTAATACTGGTAATGCTAGAGGTGATGTTTTTGGTAAACAGGCGGGGTTTGTGTTTGCCGAGTTCCTTTTACTCCTTTTAATCTTTCCCTGAAGGCACTCCTGTGTTGGGTTAACGGATCTATAATAAAGGACTTGTTGTTGGGTTTTCTTTAATATGCGTTAACTATCAGTGGACTATCCGTTCTGATATAAACTGGTGCGGGGGAGAAATTTTTCTTGTTACTCATATTAACAGTATTTCTTCTATATTATTATAAAATAATCCAGTAATTGTTACCAGGAGTTCGTATGTAAATGTTAGGATTAAGTTTATTGGGTTATTGAGCTTGAACGCTTTCTTTATTGGTGGCTGCTTTTAGGCCAACTATGAATTATTTATTTACTTACTCTCTGGTCAAGGTTGTAACCTGTATCTAAAGAGCTGTCCCTCTTTAGACTATATCTTAAGTCTACAATTTAATTAGGGATTTAATAGGTAGGCTTAAGTCTGAACTGAAATTCTTTTACTGGATAACCAGCTATCACCAGGCTCGGTAGGCTTTTCACCTCTACTTATAAGTCTTTTCACTATTTTGCCACATAGATGAATTTGCTCTGTAAGGCTGCTTATAGGTAGCTCGTCTGGTTTCGGGGGTCTTAACTTAAGTTCTCTTTGCTAAGTTAGGTCTAGTTAAATCATGATGCAAAAGGTACAAGAGGTAATCTTTGCTGTTTAGTGCTTTAGTCTTTTCTTTCATTTTTCCCTTGCGGTACTCTCTCTATAGCGCCAATTAAAATTTCTATCTCCTATACTTTTAAAAGTATAAATGTTTTACTTTAGGTTAATTTATATTTGTGTTATAGTTATTTTGGGCTAAGTACGGCTCAAAGTAATCATTTTATGTGATATCTTCTAGGTGTAAGCTAGATGCTTTAAATTTAAGCTATACTTTGAATTATCCAAGTGCACTTTCCAGTACACTTACCTTGTTACGACTTGTCTCCTCTAGTAGTTTTGGTTTGTAATAATAAGTTTGGAGTAGTACCGTTAATATTTGAGGAGGGTGACGGGCGGTGTGTGCGTGCTTCATGGCCTTATTCAACTAAGCACTCTATTCTTAGTTTACTGCTAAATCCACCTTTAGCTCTTGATTTCACAGGAGCTTTCGTATATATTTATCCTAAATTATAGGAAATGTAGCCCATTTCTTTCCAGTCCATAGGCTACACCTTGACCTAACGTTTTTATGAACTATACTTAGGCTTACTGTAAGTCCTTTTTAGGGTTTGCTGAAGATGGCGGTATATAGGCTGAGTTTGGCAAGGACTGGTGAGGTTTATCGGGGTTTATCGATTACAGAACAGGCTCCTCTAGGAGGATATAAAGCACCGCCAAGTCCTTTGAGTTTTAAGCTTTAGCTTGTAGTACTCTGGCGAAGGATTTTGTTATTTAATCCTTTAGGTTTAAGACTAAGCATAGTGGGGTATCTAATCCCAGTTTGGACCTTAGTTGTCGTGTACTCAGTTTATTTAAAGTCACTTTCGTAGTGGGGCTTACAGTGGCTAGGGCTTTTTACAGCATAGCTAAAGTTTGGCTTTATTATATTAATGTTCCTAAACACGTTTTACGCCGTAAGTCTATTGATTAGGGTTAATCGTATGACCGCGGTGGCTGGCACGAAATTTACCAACCCTTGCAAGCATAACTTAGTCAAACTTTCGTTTATTGCTTAATTTTTATCACTGCTGTTGCCCGTGGGGGTGTGGTTGAGCAAGGTGTTATGAGCTACCTAATGGTGTGCTTGATACCCACTCCTATTTATCCTGATATTGATTAATAGGGCATTCTCACTGGAGGGCGGATACTTGCATGTGTAGTTTTGCTGGCAACCAATAGAAAGGCTGGGACCAAACCTATGTGTTTATGGAGTTTTATAAACTCATCTAGGCATTTTCAGTGCCTTGCTTTAAGGTTAAGCTACATTAAC